GACAATTATGTCCCCCTTTTGCCGAAGTAAATAGATCTAGGGCCTTTTTTTATCCACATTTTTTTTTCATTCATGTATTGCAAATAGGTTATCTGTAGGATTGGATTTTTTTCTTTTTTGCTCTTTACGCGATATTTTGTATTTTATGTACCTTACCACAGCAATGTAATTAGGAATATAGAATCTCTATCAAATGCTGTTGGAAGAATGGTATCAATTGTTATTTGATACATTGTGGTCGGTAACGTCTGTGAATTAACAGAAACGGAAAGAGAGGGATTCGAACCCTCGGTAAACAAAAGCCTACATAGCAGTTCCAGTGCTACGCCTTGAACCACTCGGCCATCTCTCCTACGTAATCTTATTATTGACCAGAAACCGAGTGAATAGCGAGGCATTCATATTATTACAGTACAGGTACGACGGATCAATGATTCTATAGAAATCAAAAATTCCTTTCCAATTTATCAACAACAACTTATCTCATCAACTACCCCATCCATCTATTACAAATTAATGAATCGTACCATGGATTTTTCTATTCCATTTCAATATTTTTGCATGGAATGATTATTCCATCCTTTTTCTTCTTTGGATCATAACCAAATCTAAATTTCTCGAGTTATCAGAATCCATATCAAAATAAAGCCCTCGGTTATTCAACTTAGATGAAATAGTAATAGCTACACTCATTTGTATGCTACGAAATTTGGATGAGATCCAATCTGATTCAAAAGTATCCTATCTCTCTTTGTCCAAAAGGCGGACAATTTGAGCAGAAGGTCCACGTCTTTGTTTTTTTTTAGAATGAGTCGTCTGTTTTTATGTTATTTTGTACTACAATTCCTTTGTTTGTGGGATCATTTTCCCGAGGGATAATGAGAAGAATTATAGAATGGATTGCTAATTATGCCTAGATCTCGGATAAATGGAAATTTTATTGATAAGACCTCTTCAATTGTAGCCAATATTTTATTACGAATAATTCCGACAACTTTAGGAGAAAAAAAGGCATTTACCTATTACAGGGATGGTGTGATTTGATTCTTTTTTCTTTTTTTTTTTTTAGCCCTCACCCCAGTCTTAGAATAAAAAGACGTTGTTCGGAATAGAAAGAACCTAATTATGGAAAAACCTACGCTTGGTGAAGGTAAAGTTTGGAGATAGAACAATTCCTTCTGTCGTGTATCCTCGATTGATCCAGCCTCGGATACTTTAATTGTCGATTTTAGTATTGAACAAAAGGTTATACCTATAGGTTCTGTATTGCAGGTCCACTAGTACCAATAGGAGGCATAGGGGAAGAAGCACTACACCTAGGAATCAACAACACGAAAACTTTGTTATAAAATACCCTTTTCCTTATCGGTATTGGGACTAGCAAGAATGGTTGGGACAACAAACATCCATCTCGTTCGTACTTTGGATACCCGTATAACCATCAAAGATCGTTGAAGTGACTAATTCCCGGAAATAGTAGGCGTTGAGGACAAAGAAATCGTTGGAGTTATCATTTCTATCTAGCACTAATACGGTTGGTGTTAAGAAAAAACCTCTTGCGGGAAGGCTGGCTAGAGATTTCTTGTAAAAATACTAGCTCCTGTCAGTTCATAACGAGAATAGTGAAATTTTGATTCTATGGATTATTCCCCTTAGTATTATGCACAGAAGGGAGGAGCCGTATGAGATGAAAATCTCACGTACGGTTCTGGAACGGAGACTTTTTGAATAAAATGAACGACCGTAACGGATGTCGGCTCAATCCGAAGGAAATTATGCGGAAGCTTTACAGAATTATTATGAAGCTACGCGACCAGAAATCGATCCCTATGATCGAAGTTATATACTCTATAATATAGGCCTTATACACACAAGCAACGGAGAGCATACAAAGGCTTTAGAATATTATTTCCGGGCACTAGAACGAAACCCATTCTTACCACAAGCTTTTAATAATATGGCCGTGATCTGTCATTACGTGCGACTATCTCCACTATAGAAAGAAGGAAAAAAAAGAGCAAATTGACTAGTCAATACTAGAAAAAAAGGGCTTTCTACATATGCATCGTCCAAAGCAATGATTTGTATCAGCTGTAGCAATGAAAGAGACTTTAAAAAAATAGGAAAATACGGCCCACATACTATACTCTATGGATAAAGGATCGAATTGATAAAGAAAGCACCGTAAAGATCAATTATCGAGCTATCGGATCGATACAGTTAAGAACTGCTTACTTATGTCATGATATGGGATATCAAGTTAGGAATCAACTTATGTAATAGAGTGGATCCACTAAAGTATTGAGCAGCGGTGTAGCATCAGATCCCAAAGATAGTAAGTTCTTTTTTCTTATGGAAAAAGTCTTTTTCAAAGATTCTATATACATTTCATATATGAAACCGAGATAGTTACCTTTCAGAAAATTCTAAGGATATAGGGTATATCCATGCTTCACGCTTCTGAAGGTGGGAGAAAAGAGAAAACTAATTATTGATCTAA